AAAAATTTCATTATGTGAATCGAAAACTTAACATTGCTATCACAAGAATTGCAAAACCTTACGGGAACCCTAATATTCTTGCAGAATTTATAGCCGGACAATTAAAAAATAGAGTTTCATTTCGAAAAGCAATGAAAAAGGCTATTGAATTAACTGAACAAGCGGATACAAAAGGAATTCAAGTACAAATTGCAGGGCGTATCGACGGAAAAGAAATTGCCCGTGTCGAATGGATCAGAGAGGGCAGGGTTCCCCTACAAACCATTCGAGCTAAAATAAATTATTGTTCCTATACAGTTCGGACTATCTATGGGGTTTTGGGCATCAAAATTTGGATTTTTATAGACAAGGAAGAGGAATAAGAAAACTTTCATTGTTTTTTCCTTCTATCTATTGATAGAAGGAAAAAGGGAGAAACTCGTTCATTCTTTTTCCTACCAATCAAACTAATTCTTAATTCTATAGGGTTGAATAAAAATTCAATTGACCTTTTGATATAATTGCTATGCTTAGTGTGTGACTCGTTGGTTTTTTTTTAGGGTTAGGGTTACAAAAGACCGACCCGATAGTATGAAAACCAATTCATCACTTCATATTATCTGGATCTAAAGAACCAGTCAAGATATGTTAAATAAGTCATATCTTTGTAGCAACTGAAATAATTAAACTTTTTTAAAGCAAAATTACAGAAGAAAGGTGTGGATAAATGGAAGGATGAGAGAAAGAGAGAAAAAGAATATCAATGATATAGAATTCTAATATGGAAGGTCTGTGGGTTATCTCATAAAAGACAATGTAATAAAGCATCAATACTAATTGATTCATACATAATGAAATTTTCAAGGAATTTCTGATAGAAGAGAAGAAAAAACTCAAGAGCTTCGAGTCAATAAAGACTAAGAAGGTTGACTCAAGAATAAATTGGATTATGAGCTCCGTTGTAGAATTCTGACCTAATCATTTAGTACGAAGTGGTGGAAACGAAGGAACCTGTGAATGCAAAAGATTTTATTAAACAAATGAATCTTAATAATTCACTAGTTAGGATGGCGAAATGAACCGGAAATTAATTCATCTATTCGGAAAAGTGACGAACAAGTGCTAGGACTGAAATAGAGATTGCAAGAGTCAATATTCGCCCGCGAAAACTTTCTTTTTTTGAATTGGTAAACTCGGATAAAGGACAAAAGACAATAAAGATTTATTAGGACGTTAGAAAAAAATAAAATCTTTTCTAAAAATGTTCTAATAGCTATTCAAATTAATTGAAATTCCATTTTGAATCCTTTTATTCGCGAGGAGCTGGATGAGAAGAAACTCTCACGTCCAGCTCTGTAGTAGAGATGAAATTCCGAAACAACCATCAACTATAACCCCAAAAGAACTAAATTCCGTAAACAACATAGAGGAAGAATGAAGGGAATATCTTATCGAGGTAATCATATTTGTTTCGGTAAATATGCTCTTCAAGCACTTGAACCCGCTTGGATCACATCGAGACAAATCGAAGCAGGTCGCCGAGCAATGACACGAAATGCACGCCGTGGTGGAAAAATATGGGTCCGGCTCTTTCCAGATAAACCAGTTACAGTAAGACCTGCTGAAACACGTATGGGCTCAGGGAAAGGATCCCCTGAATATTGGGTAGCTGTTGTTAAACCGGGGCGAATACTATATGAAATGGGTGGAGTAACCGAAAATATAGCTAAAAGGGCTATTTTAATAGCAGCATCCAAAATGCCTATACGAACTCAATTTATTATTTCGGGATAAAAATATAGAACCGACAGAAATGAGTCTTGGGGATGAAACAAAATCGCAGGTTTCTTTTTTTAGACTTAGACAAACAATATTTCTTTTATTTTTTTTCATCCTTTGCATTGGAAGAATAGACTCAAAAATTTATATGATTCAACCTCAGACCTATTTAAATGTAGCGGATAACAGCGGGGCTCGAAAATTGATGTGTATTCGAATCATAGGAGCTAGTAATCGCCGATATGCTCATATTGGTGACGTTATTGTTGCTGTGATCAAAGAAGCAGTACCAAATATGCCCCTAGAAAAATCAGAAGTAGTCAGAGCTGTAATTGTTCGTACCTGTAAAGAACTTAAACGTGACAGCGGTATGATAATACGATATGATGACAATGCTGCAGTTGTAATTGATCAAGAAGGAAACCCAAAAGGAACTCGCATTTTTGGGGCAATCCCCCGCGAATTGAGACAATTAAATTTTACTAAAATAGTTTCATTAGCTCCCGAAGTATTATAGAAGTATTATAAAAAAAAAAGAGATCTGATATTTTTGGGGTATTTGAAAAGAAATAGTTTAAGAACTAGATTAATTCGTAGCTTGTGTTTCGCGTATATACCTTAAAAATTTTATATTCATAAACCAATAAAAAAACATGTTAATTATATCCAATTTTGAGACACCAAAAGTTTGAGTTCATCATGGGTAGAGACACTATTGCTGAGATAATAACCTCTATACGAAATGCTGATATGGATAGAAAAAGAGTTGTTCGCATAGCATCTACTAATATTACCGAAAATATTGTTAAAATACTTTTCCGAGAAGGTTTTATCGAAAACGTCAGAAAACATCGAGAAAAAAACCAAAATTTTTTAGTTTTAACCCTGCGACATAGCAGGAATAAGAAAAGACCCTATAGGAATTTGTTAAATTTAAAACGGATCAGCCGACCCGGTCTACGAATTTATTCTAACTCTCAACGAATTCCTAGAATTTTAGGTGGGATAGGGATTGTAATTCTTTCTACTTCTCGGGGTATAATGACAGATCGGGAGGCTCGACTAGAAGGAATCGGCGGAGAAATTTTATGTTATATATGGTAATCCATTTAATATCCAAATGAAATCCGAAACCTCTTCCTATTTGTAAAAAAAAAAAAGATAAGGGGGTGAGTTGTCTAATATCGTTTCTCCTCCATTAGTTGATACCTCAAGGGGGCTTTACCTGGAATGAAAGAACAAAAATGGATTCATGAAGGTTTAATTACTGAATCGCTTCCCAATGGCATGTTCCGGGTTCGTTTAGATAATGAGGATCTGATTCTAGGTTATGTTTCGGGAAAGATCCGGCGTAGTTTTATACGGATACTTCCCGGAGATAAAGTCAAAATTGAAGTAAGTCGTTATGATTCAACCAGAGGACGTATAATTTATCGACTCCGAAACAAAGATTTGAAGGATTAGGTGATTTTTATTCAATACGATTCAAGATAAAAAATTCCAAGAAACCTATTTTCTATCGAGAAGTAGATTCAGAATTAAGATAAGGAATGACAAATATGAAAATAAGAGCTTCCGTTCGTAAAATTTGTGAAAAATGTCGACTAATCCGTAGACGGGGTCGCATTAGAGTAATTTGTGCCAATCCGAGACATAAACAAAGACAAGGATAAAGGGATAATCAGACTCACTAAAGAGCTCAGCGTACAAATACAAATAAAGAATCTGTTTTGACATGAAATGGATATATCCATATATTTCTGACTCATATTTATGAGATGATACAATATGGCAAAAGGTATACCGAGAACTGGTTTACGTAGAAATGTACGTATTGGTGCACGTAAAAGTGCACGTAAAATACCAAAGGGAGTTATTCATGTTCAAGCAAGTTTCAATAATACCATTGTTACAGTTACAGATGTACGAGGTCGGGTGGTTTCCTGGTCCTCGGCCGGTACTTGTGGATTCAAGGGTACAAGAAGAGGGACACCCTTTGCCGCTCAAACTGCAGCATCAGTTGCTATTCGTACAGTAGTAGATCAAGGTATGCAACGAGCAGAAGTCATGATAAAAGGTCCCGGTCTCGGAAGAGACGCCGCATTACGAGCTATTCGTAGAAGTGGTATACTATTAACTTTTGTACGGGATGTAACCCCTATGCCACATAATGGCTGTAGACCTCCGAAAAAAAGACGTGTATAGAAATAAACAGTGAAGAAATTTCAAGAGAAACAAGAGAAATAAATAATTCAATCAAAAAAAATATTATTACTATGGTTCGAGAGAAAGTAACAGTATCTACTCGGACACTACAGTGGAAGTGTGTTGAATCAAGAACAGACAGTAAACGCCTTTATTATGGTCGATTTATTCTGTCTCCACTTATGAAAGGACAAGCCGACACAATAGGCATTGCGATGCGAAGAGCTTTGCTTGGAGAAATAGAAGGAACATGTATCACACGTGTAAAATCTGAGAACGTCTCCCACGAATATTCTACTATAACGGGTATTCAAGAATCGGCCCACGAAATTATAATGAATTTGAAAGAAATTGTATTGAGAAGTAATCTATATGGAACTTGTGACGCGTCTATTTGTGTTAGAGGTCCTGGATATGTAACTGCTCGAGATATCATCTTACCACCTTATGTAGAAATTGTCGACAATACACAACATATAGCTAGCTTGACAGAACCAATAAATTTACGTATTGGATTAGAAATTGAAAGAAATCGCGGATATCTTATAAAGATGCCACATAACTTTCAAGATGGAAGTTATCCTGTAGATGCTGTATTCATGCCTGTTCGAAACGTGAATCATAGTATTCATTCCTATGGAAATGGGAATGAAAAACAAGAGATACTCTTTCTCGAAATATGGACAAATGGCAGTTTAACTCCGAAAGAAGCACTTCATGAAGCCTCCCGGAATTTGATTGATTTATTTATTCCCTTTTTATATAAGGAAGAAGAAAACTTACTTTTAGAGGACAACCAACATATGGTTCCTTTATCCCCCTTTACTTTTCACAATAAATTAGATAAAGTCGGAAAAAACAAAATAGCATTGAAATCTATTTTTATTGATCAATTCGAATTGTCTCCCAGAGTTTATAATTGCCTCATAAGGTCCAATATATATACATTATTGGACCTTATGAATAAGAGTCAAGAAGATCTTATGAAAATTGAGCATTTTCGCCTAGAAGATGTAAAACAGATATTGGGCATTCTA